CACTTAGGCTTACTATGCTTTGGGATTTTTTTAGAATATTATTTATTTTATATTTCTTTATTTTTATAGTATAATATAACGGTATTGATATTGATATTCTAATCTACTTGATTGATATTCTAATCTACTTGAATATTGAATACCAGAAAACTATATGATATGAATATTTATTATTATTAACGCAGATATATCTATCTAATTTATTTATTTTATATCTATATCTATGTCTTCTCCGTTCTTTTATTACCCTCCTGTCCTGTCGTGTTGTCAATTGACAGTATGACTTAGGGGTCAATATAATTTGACCGACCAAATCCTATTTTGGTAAACCATCTTGAATCTACTGCAGAGTGAAGGATCATGGATCCAACGCATAACCCTTTGTGAATCAGAGAGATAAAGATGAGAAAGACCAATGAAATAAAGTTTCAATGAAATAAAGTTTCAAGGTTATATAGTTTAATGGTAAAGTTTGATTTGATTACCATTAACTAACCCCCAGAATACTTAAGGAGTTTTTCCGTTTGATTTATATACTATGGATCTACTAAAGACGGATCTCGGCCTGAGTTATATTAAGTTAAAGTTAATAAGGTAACCCTACTAGGCCTTATTACCTATTATGTTTTTCCTATTCTATTTTTTTATTACCTATGGTATTTGTCTTATTACCCATATTCTAGTGCTTTTTGATTTGGCCGGCCCTCGGGACCTTTTATTTCTAGTTGATTTATGAAGGCGGCCGTAGGCCCCTATGGTCCAGTGGTTACGACCTCTCTCTTTCACGGAGAAAACGAGGGTTCAAGTCCCTCTGGGGGTGTACCAAGACTCAAGACTATAGGAGTGGTATTTTCTATCAAATGATCCGTAGCCGTATTTGTCAAGTCTGCCTGGTAGACGAAAGGAAGTTTATTATGGAACGTCTAAAAAATTTAGGCGTTGGGTCGATGCCCGAGTGGTTAATGGGGGCGGACTGTAAATTCGTTGACAATATGTCTACGCTGGTTCAAATCCAGCTCGGCCCAACAATTTGCCAATCTACTATCAGACAGTAGAACTCTCTTGTTCTTAAGAAATACCTTACCTGATACAAGAGAATAAAAAAGAATTCAAATTTTCTGCTAGATCTCTTCTTATTTCCCTGGGATTGTAGTTCAATAGGCTAGAGCACCGCCCTGTCAAGGCGGACGTTGCGGGTTCGAGCCCCGTCAGTCCCGACGGATCCAATAAGTATATCAATTCGCCTCTCCATTTTCTGTGAAAGAGGGGACAGAGAGCATAATTGAATCCCGAAGAGGTTTCCTCTCTTTTTTTTTTCAGGATTCTGTCAAAGAAAGAATAAACCCTAAACTAAAATGAAAATAACTAAAATAGTGAAGTTGATAGAATATTCCATCTTTTATCCCGCGCCTCATCTTTCTCATACTTCTTTGTCTTCCAAAGAAAATTGGATCATTAAAATTTAGAACCTAATTCCTCTCTTTTTGGGTTTTTAATGGAAACAGATGGGTCGTTAGATGATACTTCGTTTGACTACATACAAAAAAAGAACAGAAAAGAAGGATAAAAAAGGAATTTTTGCTCGGTCCGGGAATCCAAGATTGGATTTGGTATGGATAAAGGATCTTCGTATGTTATACTATTCAATTCTCGACGACGAATTAATTTAATAGCTCAGATATTGTTATTCATGATATGATATTGATCCGATTCAAGATCATCGATAGGTAATGCATTCATTGAATTGACAGGTGAAAGATTTATCATCTCTATGGGATTAAATCCCGAGTTATTGTGAAATAAAAAAACGATGAGATTATGGAAGTAAATATTCTTGCATTTATTGCTACTGCACTGTTCATTTTAGTTCCTACTGCCTTTCTACTTATAATTTACGTAAAAACAGTCAGTCAAAACAATTAATTACTTTGAATGAAACTTGACTTCTGAATTCTTATCCATATTTGAAGAAATCAAAAGAAAAGTATTCTATTAAATGAAATCAACGGGCTATAATCGGCGGTATTCTATGAGATCCGAGAGTATGGTAAGAAAGAAATTTTTTTCTTATCATACTCTCTATTAGTGTTATAGTAATGTATAAAATAAAATTGTACTTGACTTTCTAATAAAGTTGGTATACTATATTAGCTTCTATCTTCAATCTATGTAGTTATTAATCCATATATGGAATTGACGTAGGACCCGATTCTATTTCTTTGATACATCTATTTATTCCGATGAATCTGAAAAAATCGTTTTACTGTTATAGAATACATTTCTCCACTAGAATCCAAGGGAATTTTGAAATGAGGATCTTTTTATTTAAATTGAAAATTATTTCAATTTAAATAAAAAATGCGTTGCAGAACGATCTATAAAACAATTGATACCGTTAACTAAATTAGGAGTGCTTCTAAAGTCCACTTCTTCCCCATACTACGAGTGAAAGGGAAAATGTAAAGACTACCATTAAAGCAGCCCAAGCGAGATTTACTATATCCATGTGAATTATATCCCTTATCTCTATGATAGAATTATTCCATTATTGCTCACTAATAATAGTAGAATGAATGGTCCAGAGTCAAAAAGGGATTCTGGCCGAACACTATTGATGAACCAGTCAAATAAATCCATTTCAAAAATTCCTATATGATTTCTAATCGGGAAAGACTAAATACAAGTAAAATATACAATGACACTATAAGGGAATGTTACTAATGGAATGGAACATCTATTCTATCTAGTAATAAAAAAAGAGACCCATTCCTTTTTCTTGCCCTTCAAAGTAAAAAAAATTGCTATCTATTACATACTTTTATTTTATTTCCTATTTGATCTAATTCGTACCCTTTCCCGATTGTCTCTCTGAAGGAGTTGGGAGATAGTATATTATACTCTTGACGACGGGTCTAAAAAAAAAAATAATTTTTTTGCATTTTTTGTTTTCTATAAACTATAAAAAAATCCATCCAATATAATCTTTCTTTGAATTTTAGATTCAAGGATTTCCAAGCTTTTACAAAATCCCCAGAACAGAATAAGACAGCAGAATAGAATAAGAGATTTAGATTCATTTGTTGATGAGGCGGCACCCGGATTTGAACTGGGGAAAAAGGATTTGCAGTCCCCCGCCTTACCACTCGGCCATGCCGCCAAAACGATACACAATAGGAAAAAATTTTTATTTTTCGGTTGGATTACTAAACTTTAGTTTATTGTACTTGCATCTTGCATCCCTTTTTTAATCCTTTTTCTAAATCTAAATTTATGTATAAAAATTAGAAAAGTTTTTATCCTTTCTTATTGTATTTAATTTATTTATTGTAATGTATTTGATCTACCCCCTCGATTGATTGTATCGTATCTTCCCACAATGCCGAAAAACTTCCACTCACCTTTCTATTGAAAAATAAAATGTCTATTTTCGCTTAAAAAAGCCGAAATTTATGACAAAAGGGAACCATTAACTATTCGTTGACTGAAAATTCGTGACTTATTCTTGGATTTGAATCTAAAATTTGATTTCCCTAATGACATAAGAAAATACAAATGGATACATACTTAATTGATTCTTTTGAATCAAAATCAAAAATCCTTCTCAATTTCTGGATTCTATTATAACAAAAATAATAAGTATATGTAAACCCCAGAAGGGAATTTTTTACACAGATACCAAATTGGCTATTTAGAGTATGTTGCCTATAAACAAAAAAACGGGAATTCATTGGAACAAAAAAAGGCCCGGCTGGGTATTGACCGGGCCAGGCCCAAAAGGCACTTCGAACAAAATAAAAGCAAGAAGGTCTTCTTTATTTATCTTTCTATTCTATTTGGATCTTTCGAGCATCTAAATGGAATTGCTAATTCTATAATAACGATAAAGAATGTAAAAGAAATACTTTATTTAATCCTTACTTGATGTGTAATGTAACATAGTAATTATCTTTTTCAATTGGGAGAGATGGCTGAGTGGACGAAAGCGGCGGATTGCTAATCCGTTGTACGAGTTATTCGTACCGAGGGTTCGAATCCCTCTCTTTCCGTTTCCGTTGATGACTTTCTATTTTTTTATTTCAATTTTTGCAAACCCCTTTTTATTTTTTTTTCCTAATTAAATTAAATATGTGGAATAGCTAAAATAAAATATTAATAAAATTGTAAAATTAAACAAGAAAAACTAAATTTTTATTTTATTCTTCACGTCCAGGATTACGTCCTGGATCATTGGATAGGAATCCAAAAATGAAGAGAGAAACAAAGAATATTACTACTGTGTAAACGAAAAGTTTGAGAGTAAGCATTACACAACCTCCAAGATCATTTTTTGAAAAAGAAAAACGAGAAAAGATAATAGATCCTCCACTTTTATATCACATATCCTATTTTGACACCAAGAAATGAATTATAGAAATAGAAAAGAATGTTCAGAAATTCAAATCAAATGAAGTTGAAATTTGTAATAAGAGTCTTTAATTTAATTACCACAAATCACTTTCATACCCACAATTAGATATTCTAAGGGACCCTAAGCTCATAAGGTATTTCCCCGAAAAAGGATTAAAATGGGGAAAGGAAATAGGGCGAGCCGGATTTCTCGCGACTATCCGAGAGTTTGAATCGAAGGTTCATACTGTCAGACTTATTTGATCTTATCAATTGTTATAATTTTTCTCGAATAAATCATGAATTTTCTAGGATAGTATTAAAGCTCTTATCGAAAACTTACAGCAGCTTGCCAAACAAAGGCTAAAAGAAAAAAGAACAGGGGTATAACTGGCATGACATCTACGATTGGATTCAAAAAAGCATAGGCTTCGGGCAATTTGGCGAAGAAAAGACTAGTTGGATAAAGGGCAGAATTAAGACAGATCAAACTAAAAATATTAAGCATAACAGACTTTTTTTTTCGTCGAAATAATTGCATTTTGATTGAGTTAAGGAAAAATGAAGAAAGTAAGGTAAACAAAAGAATCCTTCTTTTTTTTTTTTTTCTGCTCAATCAAAAATCCTCCAATTCTCAAAGGAGAATAGAAGAAATCATACTTTCATACAATATCTTAATTGAATTCTATGTAATGATCAATAAATTCAGTTGAATTCTAGATATACACATGCCAAAATCCTAGCATGAATCTATAATAGATTCTATAAAGATAAAGAAAAAAGAGTTTCTCTAGATAGTTGGACTGGAATTGACGAAGACTTAATACCAATATTATTCTTTATTAGTATTAGTGTCCAATAAAAATAGAAATGGGGCGTAGCCAAGCGGTAAGGCAACGGGTTTTGGTCCCGCTATTCGGAGGTTCGAATCCTTCCGTCCCAGAGCGTATCCATTGTATCCTAATATTTGTTTTTTGTTCAAGGAGGTTCTGTTTCAAGGTCTAATATTGCATAGAATATTATATTATTCCTCCTTCTTTTTTGATTTTGAATGATTCTTTGCGGAAGCATATCTGAGTTTTTCACAAACTGAACTAAATCGAGTTCAAATGATATGCAAAAGTAACTGAACCCCTTTGTGACCCAGATAAAGCTAAGATGGGCCGTAGATCATAGTTGTAGAAAGATTACTTAACCTCATCAGGTTAAAAAAAAATATGAAATGAAAATACATATAAAAGAGGAAGCGCTTAACCTATAGGTATGTATTCTTATCCTGTTTCAGTGACAATAGTGTTTCCCTTTTTGTGAAAAAGAATTGGCATCCCTAAAATATTTTATTTAACAATGATATATATTTTCGATATTTTTTTTATTGTTTGATTTAGCTTTTTTGCTTTACATCATTGACAATTCCATTCGAAAAGAAACAGATATTTTTCTTTCTTATTTCTTATGATAATGATAATAAAAGGGAGTCTTTACTGTAAAACTTGACTCAAATAATGATGTAGAAGTTGGAAACTTTTTCAAGTATCAAGATTTGTAATGATTCCTTATGGGTTGACTCTTTGGGAAGTTGGAAATGGGCCGGTCTATCTTATTGAGTCACTTGAAGAGGCAGAGTAAAATAGAATTTATTTTTTCGTGTGATTTCTGTTAGTTATGTTATTTCTATATCTATTTAGTTTAGATTTCTAGATTTTTCTGTTAGATATTTTTTTGAAATAGATATTTATAAAAAAACGTTCCATTCATACAAAAAAGCTGGGGTCTTGCTAATATTTCTTCAGAAAAATCTTTATTATCTATGTAGATAAGAAAAAATATAAATTACTTTGTCTCTGTACCGACTGAACCAATGACTATTCATGATTCCATAATTGAATCAATTCCGTACTGGTTCCAAATTAGAGGAATGTTATGGTAAAACTTCGTTTAAAACGATGCGGTAGAAAGCAACGTGCGACTTGAAGGACACGATCCGGTGTGGATTCTTTTTCTTACATCCACCATTTTATATAGGAATGAAGGTGCTCTTGGCTCGACGTCATTTGTTCTATTCTACTAGAGCCCTTCTTTTTTTTTATTGGGTTGTAATGTAAATAGTTCATGATGGAGCTCGAGTAGAAAGTATTGATTAATTTCTCAGGGGCAACGATCTAGGGTTAATGCCAATTCATAAATTGGAACAACTTCGTAAGTATATCTTCGATATCTTCGATATAGAAATCGAAAGGATCCGATTCAAGCAATTTTTCAATTCAAAAAATTTGTTGGAACGGCTAAAACTTTTTCGATACGCAGTGTATCGCGCACGAATCAACCGTCGGTATGATTCTTTGATAGAAAGAAATCGCAAAAGGGGTATGTTGCTACCATTTTGAAAGGATTAAGAAGCACCGAAGTAATGTCTAAACCCAATGATTTAAAACAAAGATAAAGGATCCCAGAACAAGGAAACACCACTTCAATTGTCTCACGGATCCGAATAACGAATCAAAATAGATTTTAAACGAGACAAAAAGGGTGGGTTAAAGACCACTCAAAAAAAAATATATATTAAATTAAAGATTTTTCTTTAAGATATTTGAGATATTATATTATTGAACTTGAGTTATGAGTACAAATGATTTTTTCTTCTTCAGGAAGTAAGCTAAATAAAAATGAGTGAAATTGAAATTATAGAATTTTTTAATTTATTTTACGGATTCCTTTCCTATTTATTCTAATCAAATTTTATCCATAGATAAAACTTCGAATCATTTTTTCTCGAGCCGTACGAGGAGAAAACTTCCTATACGGTTCTAGGGGGGGGGGGTTCTTTTTCATCTACATCTATCCCGATGAGCCGTCTATCGAATCGTTGCAATTGATGTTCGATCTCGAAGAGAAGGAAGAGATCTTCGGAAAGTGGGTTTTTATGATCCGATCAAGAATCAAACTTATTTAAACGTTCCCGCTATTCTCTATTTCCTTGAAAAAGGCGCTCAGCCTACAGGAACTGTTCAGGATATTTTAAAAAAGGCAGAGGTTTTTAAGTAACTTTGCCCTAATCAAACAAAATTAAATTAAGGAAATAAAAACTAAGGGTAGGATAGTGATTTCTATATCATTTTGGATATCTTTTCTATACTATGTTTTTTATTTCCTTTCTTGGTCTATTCGTATCTATTTCTCATTGCTTTTATAGAATCCTTTTTTATAGAATCTTTTTCTAAGGAAACCGTATTTGATTGATCCTCAAAAAATAGAAAATTATGGCATTACCCGTAATCGGGTGGTTTTCATTTGAACTCTAATACCAAGTAACAAACAAGGAATAGAAGTTCTTTATTCTATATGGATTCAATTTTTTTATATTATTCTCCATCTAATCTAAAAACTCAAAATTTAGTATATAAATATAGGTATATGCAGTGCCAATCCAACACAAGTCTTTTTTTTTACTATTATTCAATTTAAGTTTTTGTATTTTTTCATCGTATTCTTTTCTTAACCTTTATGTTGACAACGTTGTATCGAACAAATATAATTCATCGTGATAAGCAGATCTATTTATTTCCGTCCCATAGGGTTTCTTTTTTATTTTTACTTGTTGATTCAAATGATGGGTTCGTTGGATTAGCTTTGATACCCGGATTTTTGATTGAAAAAGTGGATAAGATAGAAATAGGGGATGTTCTACCATTTTTACATTTATTTCTTTTTTTGGTCGGGCAATTTTTTATTTTTTCATCTGATTCTGATTTAGTCATTTTTATGTTCCAAATAGAGTAGAAAAATTTAATAGAGTAGAAATTTTTTTTAGATTTTTTATTTCGTAGAGTAATGCTTTAATTTAATAATTTTGTTTTATTCTGATTGTATCTACATAACCTTTTATATTTGGGTTGCTAACTCAATGGTAGAGTACTCGGCTTTTAAGTGCGGCTAGGATCTTTTACACATTTAGATGAAGCGAGGGATTCGTCCATACTATCGGTAAAGTTTGGAAGACCGCGACTGATCCTGAAAGGGAATGAATGGAAAAAATAGCATGTCGTATCAATTAAGAGTTCTGAGAATATTTTATTCTTTCCGGCTCGGTACAAAGCCTTCTTTAAATTATTGTTAAATTATTGAAAGGGAGCAAACCGAAGTCAATTTCAAGTTGGGTCGAATTAATAAATGGATAGGGCCCCACGGCTTCAATTAATTTCATTTTTATTATAGGGAAAGAAAAAGCAACGAGCTTTCATTCTGAATTTGAATGATTACCCGATCTAATTAGACGTTAAAAAAATATTAGTGCCCAATACGGGAAGGCTTTCTCCCAGGAAAAAATATTCTTGATTTTTTAATGAATCCTAAATATTACCACTCTCCATTCTATAATGGAATAATGGAGATGTATGTGTATAAGAAACAGTATATTGATAAATCAATTTCCAAAATCAAAAGAGCGATTGGGTTGAAAAAAGTAAAGGATTTCTAATCATCTTGTCATCCTATAAGGAAAACAAACATAAAAACTTAAAATTAAATGGAAAAAGAGATGATAGAGAATCTGTTGATAAGTTTATCTGGATCCGAGGTATCTATTCGGTTTGTACTATAATACCTTGTTTTGACTGTATCGCACTATGTATCATTTATAACCCCCAAAATCCTCTACCTTTCATTTAAATAGAATTTCAAATGGATAAATTCCAAAGCTATTTAGGGCTAGATAGATCTCAACAACACTACTTCTTATATCCACTTATCTTTCAGGAGTATATTTATGTACTTGCTCATGATCATGGTTTAAATAGATCAATTTTGTTGGAAAATGCAGGTTATGACAATAAATCCAGCTTACTTATTGTGAAACGTTTAATCATTCGAATGTATGAACAGAATCATTTGATTCTTTCTGTTAATGACTCTAAACAGACTCCTTTTTTGGGGCAGACCAATCATTTTTATTCGCAAATAATGTCAGAGGTTTCTTCAATCATTATGGAAATTCCATTGTCTCTGCGATTAATATCTTCCCTAGAAAGGAAAGGGGTAGTTCAATCCGAAAATTTACGATCAATTCATTCAATATTTTCTTTTTTAGAGGACAACTTTTCACATTTAAATTATGTATTAGATATACTAATACCTTACCCAGCCCATCTGGAAATATTAGTTCAGGCTCTTCGCTATTGGATAAAAGATGCTTCCTCTTTGCATTTATTAAGATTCTTTCTCCATCAGTGTCATAATTGGGATAGTCTTATTACTTCAAATTCAAAGAAAGCCAGTTCTTCTTTTTCAAAATCAAAAAGAAATCAGAGATTATTCTTCTTCCTATATAGTTTTCATGTATGTGAATATGAATCCGGCTTCCTCTTTCTCCGTAACCAATCTTCTCACTTACGATCAACATCTTCTGGAGCCCTTATTGAACGAATTTATTTCTATGGAAAAAGAGAGCACTTTCCCAGGGCTTTTCAAGCAAATTTATGGTTGTTCAAAGATCCTTTCATGCATTATGTTAGGTATCAAGGAAAATCAATTCTTGCTTTAAAAGGGACGTTTCTTCTGATGAATAAATGGAAATATTACTTTGTCAATTTCTGGAAATCCTATTTTTACCTGTGGT